TTGCATTAGAAACTTATTATTATACGAGATTATACGAAAATGAATCCTTCCTAGGAGGGAACAAATATTTCTCTTTTCGATGAGAGTTTGTACACAACATGGGAGAAACCTATCTTCTATTTATAATAATTGAAGAAAAAGTTCCATCATATATAGTGAATTGATACTCCCGACTCCCACAAAATCATTTCTTTCGTTCAATAGTTACTCGTTATTAGTTAATAATCCTAGTGATTGGATCTATATGCGTATTCCGATAGGAAATGAAATAGTAAAATGATTTTTCGTCGAATGACTATTCATTTATTGTATTTTCAAATAGGGGGCAGGAAGGATCTATGGGAAAATGGTGGTTCAATTCAATGTTGTCTAACGAGGAGTTAGAACACAGGTGTGGGCTAGGTAAATCAATGGACAGTCTTGGTCGTCCTGTTGGAAATACCAGTGGAAGTGAAGATCCTATTCTAAATGATACGAATAAAAACAATCATAATCATGGTTGGCGCGAAAGTAATAGTTGCAGTAATGTTGATCATTTTTTCGGTGTCAGGGACATTTGGAGTTTCATCTCTGATGACACTTTTTTAGTTAGGGATAGTAATGGTAACAGTTATTCCGTATATTTTGATATTGAAAATCGGGTTTTTGAGATTGACAACGATAGTTCTTTTCTGAGTGAACTAGAAACTGCTTTTTCTAGTTATCTGAATAGCGGGTCTAAGAGTGACAATCGCTACTATGATCATTATATGTATGATACTACGTATAGTTGGAATAATCACATTAATAGTTGCATTGATAGTTATCTTCGTTCTGAAATCAGTATTGATAAGTACATTTCGAGTGGTAGCGACAATCACATTTACAGTTATATTTATAGTTACATTTGTAGTGGTGAAAGTGTAAGTGATAGTGACAGGGGGAGTTCTAGTATAAGAACTGGCGGTAATGGCAGTGATTTCAATATAAGAGGAAGATCTAATGATTTCGATGGAAATAAAAAATACAGACATTTATGGGTTCAATGCGAAAATTGTTATGGATTAAATTATAAGAAATTTTTTAGGTCAAAAATGAATATTTGTGAACAATGTGGATATCATTTGAAAATGGGTAGTTCAGATAGAATCGAACTTTCGGTTGATTCGGGCACTTGGGATCCTATGGACGAAGACATGGTCTCTATTGACCCCATTGAATTTCACTCGGAAGAGGAACCTTATAGAGATCGTATCAATTCGTATCAAAGAAAGACAGGTTTAACTGAGGCTGTTCAAACAGGCATAGGTCAACTAAATGGGATTCCCATAGCCATTGGGGTTATGGATTTTCAGTTCATGGGGGGTAGTATGGGATCCGTAGTAGGCGAGAAAATCACCCGGTTGATCGAATATGCTGCTAATAGATCTCTACCTGTTATTATGGTGTGTGCTTCTGGAGGAGCACGCATGCAAGAAGGAAGTTTGAGTTTGATGCAAATGGCTAAAATATCTTCCGCTTTATATGATTATCAATTCAATAAAAAGTTATTCTATGTATCAATCCTTACATCTCCTACAACCGGCGGAGTAACGGCCAGTTTTGGTATGTTGGGAGATATTATTATTGCTGAACCCAATGCCTACATTGCATTTGCGGGGAAAAGAGTAATTGAACAAACATTGAATAAGACAGTACCTGACGGTTCACAAGCAGCTGAGTATTTATTCCATAAGGGCTTATTTGATCCAATCGTACCACGTAATCCTTTAAAAGGTGTTCTGAGTGAATTATTTCAGCTACACGGTTTCTTTCCCTTGAATCAAAATTCAAGTAGAGCGCTAGGCTCAGTTATTTGTAGCGAACTTTAGTTCATCGGAATCAAAGTCAAAATAAGAAGAGTGGAGTTTTCTTTGGTAACATAAGTTCTATAGGAAGTTTCGGATAATGACTTTTTTTGATGCAGATTTTTTATCCTACCCCTATTCATGATTAGTAATCAGGAACCCCCTATCAGGAGGAAAAGAGTGAATTCTTCCTTCCGCGGAATGGACTTGGGAAAAAAAATCAAAAGAATTTCATGTTCCCTTCTTTCATATTAATATATATCGTATTAATATATATAGAATAATTCAAATCTATAAGGGAAGTGTTGCATATTTTTATATCTCCCGAGGACCTACACTTTTGACTATGAATTCCTGTTGGATCGGATTCTAACAAATCCTTAGGAAACTCGTAAGAAACTCTTTATTAGAAAATAAGGGCGGTAGAACAAGAATAATAAAGCGGATTATCATCCATCTATTTCTTGTAGAAAGGTGAATAGATACGCTTATTTAGCTCTACATTCCTTGCACTTATTATATACTTAATAATACTTATAATAGATATACTTATCATAAGATAAAATATCTTTATAACAGGTACAAATATTAAATCGAGGCACCCATTCTATGACAGATTTCAATTTACCCTCTATTTTTGTGCCTTTAGTGGGCTTAGTGTTTCCAGCAATTGCAATGGCTTCTTTATCTCTTCATGTTCAAAAAAACAAGATTGTTTAGACCTGATAGGACAAAATTTCATCAATTTATTTCAACACTTGGACTTGGATCATAATAGGGATATCCATTTAGTGGAATATGATACGACATGTGGCTCCCTCCGGGCACAAATAAAAAAGTGATTATACATGCGGATACATTATATATGGATAAATGCATGTATATGGGGGGATAGCTGTTTTAAAATGGATCAGAGCGGATATCTGAAATAGAAAGTTAACGTATCTATATTATGTAGATATACATAGTGGTGGTATTATACGAAGGGGATGTTATTATTTTATATCTAACCAATTTGATGAATTACTCCTAATAGTTCGCGTCATAATAGTGCTAGTTGATGAGAGTTACTTCGGGAGCAAAATAAAAAAAGTAAAATCAAATTCATTTGGCTTATTCTCTTCTCTCAATTCCAATAGGATGCAACTGGATCTAGTATGAACTATCGATCAGAACGTATATGGATAGAACTTATAACGGGATCTCGAAAAACAAGTAATTTCTGCTGGGCCTGTATCCTTTTTTTAGGTTCACTAGGATTCCTATTGGTTGGAACTTCCAGTTATCTTGGTAGGAATCTGATATCTTTATTCCCGTCTCAGCAAATCCTTTTTTTTCCCCAAGGAATCGTGATGTCTTTCTATGGGATCGCAGGTCTGTTCATTAGTTCCTATTTGTGGTGCACAATTTCGTGGAATGTAGGTAGCGGTTATGATCGATTCGATAGAAAAGAAGGAATAGTGTGTATTTTTCGTTGGGGATTTCCTGGAATAAATCGTCGCATCTTCCTTCGATTCCTTATGAGAGAGATTCAATCGATCAGAATGGAAGTTAAAGAGGGTCTTTATCCTCGACGTGTCCTTTATATGGAAATCAGAGGCCAGGGCGCCATTCCCTTGACCCGTACTGACGAAAATTTGACTCCACGAGAAATTGAACAAAAAGCTGCTGAATTGGCCTATTTCTTGCGCGTGCCAATTGAAGTATTTTGAAATGAAGGGAATTAATGCTTTCTCAGCATGAGGGAAGGGACCCAGGAACCCCCTTTTAAATATAACTGAAGCTTCTTCGGAACGTTCATTCGAGCAAAACATGTTAGATTCTATTTCCCCCGTTCCGTTGGTAATCCTTCTGTGGCCCATAGAATAAAGCAGGCGGACGTATACGGAACAACCATAATAAGAAGCAATTTTGATCGACCAAAACTCCTTTTTCTCCATATAGAACTCAATTCTACTAGTAACAAGTCTAATAAGTATGTATTCATCACACATATCAGAGCATTTCGGAATACATAATTTCTCTTTTTAGGGCCAATACTTTGGATTAATACATTAGATACAGATGTATCATATCTCGTTAATTATCTTTCTTTTGTCAATCGATGTTTCTTTTTTGATCCTTTCTTTAGCTCCTGGATAACCAAACGTTTAGATCTCTCATAACTATCCAATTTCTCTCTCGTTTTGTCACCTATTTCGGATTTCATCATTAATATTTTTCAGAAATATCCCCTCAATTATTCCTGGGTCGTGGGTAGCCAGTGAAAATTTCGAAAAAATAATTGAGGGGAGTTCTTTCGTCTCGAAATCAAAATAATATTCATTATTTCAAGCGGTTCTTTTGGGCATTCATCGAAAGAACAAATGAAGATAGAATTGGTTCGAATTTGACCAACTGAGATATCTGGGAAAAGTATTTGATTATTTCTTCATTCGAAACGGGCCCTTATTCTATTTCTATTTCTATATTCTTTCTAGATCCAAGGACTAAACAATTCAAAAAAAAAAAAAGGAATAGATCCATAGGTTCCATACCTTGTTATAGAACTCATGCTTCATAGAAATATCGGATCAGATAGAGTCGGCGACTGAAGCGGGTTCATTAACAATTCACAGATGAAAAGTGTCAAAAAAGAAAGCATTGACTCCCCTCCCGTATCTTGCATCTATAGTCTTTTTGCCCTGGTGGATCTCTCTCTCATTTAATAAAAGTCTGGAACCTTGGGTTACTAATTGGTGGAATACCGGACAATCCGAAACTTTTTTGAATGATATTCAAGAAAAGAACGTTCTAGAAAGATTCATAGAATTAGAACAACTATTCCTGTTGGATGAAATGATAAAAGAGTACCCGGAGACACAGATACAAAAGCTTCGTATAGGAATCCACAAAGAGACGATGCAATTGGTCAAAATGCACAACGAAGATCATATCCATATCATTTTGGATTTCTCGACAAATATAATCTGTTTTGCTATTCTAAGTGGTTATTCTATTCTGGGTAATGAAGAACTTGTCATTCTGAATTCTTGGGTTCAGGAATTCCTCTATAACTTAAGCGACACAATAAAGGCTTTTTCTATTCTTTTATTAACTGATTTATGTATCGGATTCCACTCACCCCGGGGGTGGGAACTAATGATTGGTTCGGTCTACAAAGATTTTGGATTTGCTCATAATGATCAAATTATATCTGGTCTTGTTTCCACTTTTCCAGTCATTCTAGATACAATTTTGAAATATTGGATCTTCCATTATTTAAATCGTGTATCTCCTTCACTTGTAGTGATTTATCATTCAATGAATGAATGAAGAACTCATTTGATCTGCTGATATCAATCAAATCATGATGCTACTTCGTACATAAACAAACCGTTTTGAAGCTTACTCACTCTTTATACTTCTACCCGCCCAGGGGATTCCTACTATACTTCAGTACAATTATTCCAGTACAATGGCAGAATCATGGATAGGGAACTATGCTAGCTACCTACCTAATTTATTGTAGAAATTTCCGGGATCAATTATTGGACCATGCAAAATAGAAATACCTTTTCCTGGGTAAAGAAAGAGATGACTCGATTCATTTCCGTATTGATCATGATATATGTAATAACTCGGACATCTATTTCAAATGCATATCCTATTTTTGCGCAGCAGGGTTATGAAAATCCACGAGAAGCAACCGGGCGTATTGTATGTGCCAATTGCCATTTAGCTAATAAGCCCGTGGATATTGAGGTTCCACAAGCTGTGCTTCCTGATACTGTATTTGAAGCAGTTGTTAGAATCCCTTATGATATGCAACTGAAACAAGTTCTTGCTAATGGTAAAAAGGGGGCTTTGAATGTGGGGGCTGTCCTTATTTTACCCGAGGGATTCGAATTAGCTCCCCCCGATCGTATTTCTCCCGAGCTGAAAGAAAAGATGGGCAATCTGTCTTTTCAGAGCTATCGCCCCACTAAAAGAAATATTCTTGTAGTGGGTCCTGTTCCTGGTCAGAAATATAGTGAAATCGTCTTTCCCATTCTTTCTCCGGACCCTTCTACTAAGAAAGACGTTCACTTCTTAAAATATCCCATATACGTAGGCGGGAACAGGGGAAGGGGTCAGATTTATCCCGACGGGAGCAAGAGTAACAATACAGTCTATAATGCTACAGCAGCAGGTATAGTAAGCAGAATAGTACGTAAAGAAAAAGGGGGATATGAAATAAGCATAGCCGATGCATCGGATGGACACCAAGTGGTTGATATTATACCTCCAGGACCAGAACTTCTTGTTTCAGAGGGTGAATCCATCAAGCTTGATCAGCCATTAACGAGTAATCCCAATGTGGGTGGGTTTGGTCAGGGAGATGCAGAAATAGTACTTCAAGATCCATTACGTGTCCAAGGTTTGTTGTTCTTCTTGGCATCTGTTATCCTAGCACAAATCTTTTTGGTTCTCAAAAAGAAACAGTTTGAGAAGGTTCAATTGTCCGAAATGAATTTCTAGATCCACGGATTCATCAAGTTGGTAAAAAGGGCCGAATTATTGTTGATCAATGCAATTATGTATGATCCAAAAAAATATGGAAAGCCCCTTGTCTTGCTTTGTTTATACTGCTTTTCTGCGAGATGCCGGGAATTGCTTGTATCCCATTCCTAGTAATAGTATGTATATTGCGAAGAAGACTACTTGACCCCCCCCTTTTTTTTTTCAATCCAAATTGGAGCGGTGTGACGCTTCTTATTGCCAGATTGTAAATGCCATGGAATGCATCAATAGTTTTTTCTATCTAATAGAATCGAATTCGAATAGACAATAGGCGGCATAACATTAAGTAGGAAGAGAATACGCGGCAAGGGATAAATGAAAGAATGATTCTGGGAGGGATTACTTGTCTTCCTAATTTTCGACACAAGAAAAGGGCGGAAAATTCCTTTTCTTGTGTCAAAATAATAATGATTCTTGATCTTGTTCGTCAAAGATTACTGTTTTCTTTTCCAGGTCTATCGGAACCTCTTTCTTTAGATTCATAAGAAGTGGCGGACAAACAAAAAAGGGGGATGGCTTAGTAAACAAATAGAACTTCTTCAACGAACTTATCAAATTTCAAGTAAAAAAAAAATAAAATTTTAAGATGAGATAATAAATAAGGATTTGGATATGTGCAAAAATCCAAGATTTTCCCCTTTCAACCGGAACATTAAGAGTCTTTTTTTACTTGATGAAATTTGATTTTTATAGAATAGAGTAGAGTAAGGTTCAATTCAATTAGTATAGAAATGGTTTGCAGGATGTCTCATCTGTAGAAATCCTGTGTCATCCAAAAAATCAATTGATTCCTTCTTTCTTCTTGTTTCGGAAGGGGCCCTCATACTATGGCGGAACAGATACTATGAATCAATCAAGGGATTCCATTTTTCAAAAACATCATCAGAAACAAAGCATCCTTTTATCATTTCTATGAATCTAATATTATGATTATGTTGACTGGATGAATTTCCAACTTTTTTTATGTTATGGAATAGATCAAACAAAGCCTTACCCGAAGAGTAAGAACTCAATAGGACCTTACCCCCCGAATCAGATAAAGAGGGGTAAGGTCCTATTGAGTTCTTACTTTTTCATGTCTACAATCCGGCTCATCCGATTACTATAGGGATGATCCCAATCCGGAATATGA